TTAATGGGGACGGACTGTAAATTCGTTGGCAATATGTCTACGCTGGTTCAAATCCAGCTCGGCCCAAGAATTCGCCGATCCATCATGAGATAAGACATTTTTCCTCCGGAAACGCTGACGCTGGGGGGATAAAGAAAAGAATACATTGTTATATCCTTTTTGTTCCCGTATATTCTTCATTTTTTTAATGATCTAGATTCATATCATGATCCCTAAATATAGGGAAGGGGTGAAAGAAAAGAATACAAATCTTTTTTTATTGAAAGGTTTCTTATCAATTCAATCGATTTCATTTAACACGATTTGACAATAGGATTACTAGTAATCCGTATCGTTCTCACTCAAGTCCATATCCATGCAGATATTCATATATCACCCCCTTCTCCGTTTTTTTACAAAACGAAATCGTTTTAATCAAATCATTAAGAATATGTATGCTGTATACCTTATTTCTCTGGGATTGTAGTTCAATTGGTCAGAGCACCGCCCTGTCAAGGCGGAAGCTGCGGGTTCGAGCCCCGTCAGTCCCGACCTAGTATCCGATGATTCCATCAACTCATCTCTTTATTTTTTGTTCTGTGGCGGGACGAGGGGGGGGGGTCTAATTCCCAGAGGGGGTCCTTTTTTCTTCTTTTTTTTTTTTTCGTTTCGAATTTTATTGAGAAAATAAAATACGGCAATTTCCATTACTTCAATTAATACTGACCGATTGGTGGGGGATAGACATATGTGGATTGTTACAATTGTTGGTAGCACGATTCCAACGGATCCCGTACTTGTCGAATTTTTTTATTGCTCCCGATCCGCGGAAGGGGTTGAATGCCCATATATTTTCACCAGAGCACATACACAAATTTTCGTTTGTTTCTTGCAAAATGAACTTCATTTTCACTTTAACATAGTTACCTCTTTAACATAGTTACCTCGATAAAATACTTTTCAAATTAAAGCTACCCCCCTCTTCTAACTCCGGTTTTCTCTAACCTGAACAATCAATTTATATCATTCAAACTGCACGCTTTATTTTTTATATATGTGTCCCCATTACCAATCCAATTTTCTTTTACTAAAATAAGAAAAGAAAGATCAAACAAAGAAAGGATCCACCCCCTTTTCTTAGTGAGGGAATGAATAATCTTTTTTTATTCCCATCAATTCAATGGGAATTTGAGTTTTCGAAATAGTATTTCTTCTTCTTTTTTCCGTTGAACTTCTACTATTGATGGGGTTTGTGACCAATGGAAGTGGAAGATGGGTTGGAGAATACCTCATTATTTTCTATTATTTATTTATAGGATTCTATAAAGAAGACGGTAGGTTATAGAAAATAACGAATGAATAATGATAAATTCAACGGGATTCTTGATTTGATCAGGAATTCCGTTTTTTATTATGATTCTGTTTTTATTCCGTATGGATAAAAGATCTTCCTATGTTATACTATTCCATTCTCAACGATGAATAGATTTGAGAGCTCATATATTGTTATTCATGATATTGATCCGATTCAATATCATCGGGATGTATTCCTCCCATTGAATTTACAGGAGAAAGATTTAGAATCTCTATGTTCTATGGGATTAGATCCCGAGTTATTATGAAGTAAAAAACGACGAAATTATGGAAGTCAATATTCTCGCATTTATTGCTACTGCACTGTTCATTCTAGTTCCTACTGCCTTTTTACTTATTATTTACGTAAAAACGGTCAGTCAAAATGATTAATTTGAATCAAACGGGATTTCTTAGTTCTTATCCATTCAATAATGGAAGAAATGAAAGGGATTCAAATTCGGCGTCTTAAATGAAATGAGCGGATTCAAATCAGCAGTATATGAGATCTGATAGTATGGTAGAAAGGTTCCTATATTTCTTTCTACCACACTATCGATTATTCTATAACTATAAATCGAAAATTTGAAAGTTGGGCTGTATAAAGATATAGTATAGGCTTAACGTAATCTATTGATTATCAATATATTATATAGATCAATATTTATATGTATATACGTACATATAAATAAAAATACCCCCATTCGAGTTCTTTGCTATATCCCTTTGATTTGTACCAATTTGGATCCATAGGATATAATCGAATGGCCCCCTTGCCTCTTATGTCTTACGGTTCTAATTACTTGTTTTTTTATTTTATTAGTTAATTTATCTCCAATATGGTTCCTCTGGTGGGATCCGTCGAAACAATCAAATCAATGTAAGAATATATTATGGTATGGGCATAGAATAGATTATATAAAAGAACCCTCGTCATCATTTTTTTAGTATTCCGACAAGGAGTAATTGATTTCGCCGTTGACAGATAATTCAAGGAATTCTTCCTATTTGTAAGTAGTAGATACCACCTATTTTGAACGCGTGAACCGCGATAATAATAGAATAATGATAATAATAGTAAGTGAGTCTATAAAATAGAAAGCATATTTCTAGGAGTCTAAACCCAAGGGAAATGCACAATATGTGAATCACCCAATACAAGAGCTTATTATGTGTAGTACTTCCTTGGACAAACACTATATCGACGCTTCTCTCGGTATGGTATAAAGTACATATCTACATAATAACAGATAGACTTTCTCTTTGAACAGTAAGGCGAGAAACAAATAAAAAAGGGGGTTGGTTGTAAAAAATTTCATATCATGTGTATTCCTTTTATTTTCAAAATACGAGCATGGGAATCATTGAAATATTTGTTTGATTGAAAGGTGATTCTTCATCTATTACATTATTGGATTAGGATTCCAGTAGAATTTTGAAATGAAGATATTTTTCTTTAAAAAAAAAACACTTTGCAGAACGATCTATGAAACTATGGATACCGTTTGATTATTCAACTCAATTAAATGAGTAATGACCCTAGAGTCCACTTCTTCCCCATACTACGAGTGAAAGGGAAAATGTAAAGACTACCATTAAAGCAGCCCAAGCAAGACTTACTATATCCATGTGAATTATGCCCCCTATCTCTAGGAATATGAAGGAAGAAACTCTTCCATTATTGTTATTGATTACTAATAATAATGCAATCCATGGCACAGAGTCAAAAAAAAAAAAGGGAATTCTGAACGAAGGCTAATGATAAACCAATCCAATAACCCCACCCATAACAAGTTCATTATATGATTATTTAGAAACATTAAGTACAAGCAAGATACGCAGTTACTTTCTTGTAATTCTCAAGAGAATTCAATTAATGGAACTTGTCGGAATAGTAAGACCTATCGTTTCTTTTGTTGTCCTTCATAATTAAAAATAACAATATACAATCAAGATAGATCACTCTCTATCACATACCTCGACCTACCGTTTGATCTAACCCTTGCGTCTTCCCGAGTATTTGACAAAGACACTCGGGGGGGCCTCTATTCCATTCTTGCCCGGGTGTTACCGAAAATAAAATAACGAAGTTTTTCTTTTTTCAACAAAATAAAGCCAATTCAATTACTCATACAATCCAAAATTGATTGAATGAATGTCTGAGCACTCATAAATTCTCGCGAGTCTGTATACAAAGAAAGAATCTTCCACAACTACCAATTCCCCACTTAACTATATAATTCAAGAATCCGTCATTAGGTCATTAGTCCATTAGTACTGGAAGTCTTGATAGCCTAGCCCCTCCTTCCTATACTAAAATACTCCCCAGAACTCCAGGCGCAAGGATTGACAGTCTTTTAACCTCCGGCTTCTAAAAATCAAGCAAGTATCTGAAGTTCGAGTCTTTTTCCTCTGCTTATGCTAGGCAAGGATCGGCGAATTTTATTCTATCAGCAAGCAAGCAAGGGGATTTCTCATTTTTTATTGATCAGGCGGCACCCGGATTTGAACTGGGGAAAAAGGATTTGCAGTCCCCCGCCTTACCACTCGGCCATGCCGCCAAAAGGGGAAAAATAGATGGAAATATTCCCCTCCGTTTTTCTTATTCCTTTACCAATAAACCTAAAATAATAAAGAATCCTTCCTTTTTTATTTTGATTGGAGACGAACCCTTTCTATTAATTGTTATTAATTGTATAATATCTCAAATATCAAAACACGCAACGCCTAAAAATTTCCCTCCTTTTTTCTATTGATATTGAAATTAAAGACCCCTTTTCATTTTGAGTCACACAAACAACAATTCCATGCAAATTCAATTGGACCCATTAACTTTAACCATTGACTGTTAATTCATGAAAAGTTCTTGGATCTCAAATTGTGTTTCCTTAATGGCATACCAAAATGCAATTGATACACAACTAATCCGCATCCAAAATTTTCAAGAATCAATCCTTTTCACTTTCAAGTATAACAACAATTATGTGTATATGTAAACCCCCGAACAGAAATTGTTACACAGATATAACGAATCCGGGATCTTATTTAGCTATGATATACCCATAGAGAGGGGAATTCAGGTAATTCGTGTGCTTCCATTTTTCATTCAATATTGAAGAAATATATATATAAAGTCGAAATTCTGATATAGCACGGCCCGCTTTCTCCCAAGTAGAACTGGTATAAGTGATATGTGGAGAGTCTTCGTGTGCTTAGCTTAATAAATACAACCCTTTTTTTTGCGCACTTCAATCGTATTCCACGAATTCGACTAACGAATGCGTAATCGTAATTTCATTATTTTCATTTTTATTTTTTATTAAAGGCTCTCTCTTTTCTGGGAATCCTTTTTGAACAACGGAATCCGCGAAAAAGTTAAGTGCTAAAAAAGGGGGAAACTCTATAGTATAGGTTTCCATTCGGTCTTTATCTCATTCATATAGAACAGAGCAAATCCTGAATCCATGGACTTTTCTGGTACCCCATCAGCAGATCCTAATATCATACATAGTAATAGGTAGAAATTGGATCACTTTTTAGATTCTATGCAAGACTCCATAAGTCTAAGCGTTAGAATTTTGTTTCCCGTAATGTTGTATGAATTCATTTTCATTTGTATCGGTTGCAAATTCGGATTTGTTTTAGTAGAAAATTCTTTTTATTTCTCC